AAATTAAGAAACTCAGTTTAAAGAACCTTCTTTTCACTCATGAAAAAGACCTACTAAAAGAACAATTACAAAGAAAAGACCAAACAATAAGACTACTTCTCAAGAACTAAAAGAAAAAACCAGTGGAATAGGAAGAAGAAGAACGATTTCTACATCAAAAATTAGAAACAAAACAGCAAGCAAAAAAAATCGCATAGAAAACGGTAAGCGAGCTGATAAATTCGGGTCAAACCCACATTCAAATGGAGAACTTTTTTCCAAATCGACAAAAGAACGCTTTCCTAAAAAAAAACTCAACAATCATAAAAAAAACCTAATTAAAAAAGAAACAAGTAAACAAATAAAATAAGAAAACATCTAATGTTGGAGCAACGCTCATATTTTACAACATCAATGTAATCCGTTTAATCCGGCACAACACAAACTAAATGAATGAACTCTCATATCCTACTGGACAACAGCCAGTCGCCTCAATCCCGGCCCTCATTTATCTTTAGAAAAAGATACCTTTAAAAATCGGGCCGAAACCGAACGCAAAATTTCGCTCTCCTAAATTACAAAGGATAACACTAAATTAACTCTTAAAGACTCAAACTCTTTTGTGCACACTACACCACTTTGCAGAGGTAAAACCATATTTTGAGACTTTAGTCACCTTAACAACTTCAACGTCACACTCTTCTTAAGCTATCAAAATTGGTTTCAGAGACCTTTTTCTCATTATCTGTACGCAAAACAACTCTTTTTTTTAAAGTACAAAACCAAATATTTTAGGGGAAACCCCTTCCTTTAGAGTAAAAATCCAATGCTATAAAATCAGCTTCTAAAACATTTAAGACCCTCATCAATAAACACATAGGTATAAAAAAAGTCAAACAACGTCAACAAAATGCCAATACCAAGCAGCAGCTTCAAAACCAAAATGATGACCTTCGGAAAAATGGTAAGATACTAGCCGAATAAGACAGACAAATAAAAAAGTTCTACCAATCAAAACATGGAGACCATGAAATCCAGTGGCAACAAAAAAAACAGAACCGAAAACTCCATCTCTCAAATTAAAAGAAGCATCAAAATACTCCCCCGCTTGTAAAAAAGTAAAATACACTCCTAATATAACGGTAACAACTAAACCTTGAATCCCACCTAACCGATTTTTCTCCATTAATGCATGATGCGCTCAAGTCACTCTGACACCAGAAGCTAAAAGAACGACGGTATTGAGTAGCGGCACAGAAAAAGGATTTAAAAAATCGATCCCAACTGGAGGTCAACAAGAGCCTAACTCAAAGGTTGGGGCCAATCTCCTATGAAAATAAGCTCAAAAAAAAGCAAAAAAAAACAAGACTTCCGAAGCGATAAATAAAAGCATTCCTCAACGCAAACCAATAGAAACTTTTCCTGTATGAAAACCTTGAAAAGTTCCCTCACGAACAATATCTCGCCATCATTGAACTATTGTTATTAAAATTAAAAAAAAACCAATGACACAGCAAAATACTCCATAATTATGAAATCACGAAGCAAAACCAACAGTAAGAAAAAAAGCACCTAAAGAACCAACCAATGGCCAAGGGCTATACTCAACCAAATGAAAAGGATTGCGAACCATCTACTTTTTTTAATCTCTAAACCTCTTACTTGGAAGGTAAACATACTCCTTATACTAAAAAAGCATTACTTTGTGAGAACACATTTTTAAGACGAAAACTTAAAGTTTTTTTTAAACTAAAAGTACAGCAACAAAACAAACATACGTCAAAATCATTTAAGATGTATTTTTAATAACCAAAAAAATTTTTGGAGTAAAAAAAAAATAAAAAAGAAAACAGCAGAATGAAAACAGAAGAAATAACGACTCTTTTAGATGAAAAAAATACAAAATTTGAAGAAAACAAAGAAACCTTTTTTAAAACTCCTTGCCCTCCAAAATACTCAAAATAACCACGATCAATAGAATAAAAGCTAAAAAAAGAAGAATTAAAAACTTTTCTTAAAAACCCCTGAGCACTTAAAATTTGTAAAAATCACATAGCCGCGCCAAACTCACTCATCATTTTAAAAAAACTAAACTCTTTAAAGAAAGGTCAGGACAAATAAAAAAAAATAACCCCTAAAAAGAAACCAAAAAAAAGAACAAGAAAAATAAAATTTTTGTCTATTACAGAAGCAAAAAAAAACATACATTTAGGCTCGAAAATAAAAACATAGAAAAAAAAACCACCAAACAGAGTACCCCTTCCTAAAACTAATATAGGGATCAAGAAATTTAAATCCTCCTCCCCCTTCAACAAAAATCTGCCCATTTTTGAAACACCAAGAAGAGAAAATAAACTTAACCGAACACTATAGGCAACAGTTAAAGCTGTTCCTAAAAATAAAAAAGAAAAGAAAAGAAAATTTCAACCTTCTCACAAAAACATCTCCAAAATTATATCTTTAGAAAAAAATCCTCCAAGAAAAGGAAACCCACAAAGGGCTAAATTAGCTAAATTTAAAAAAAATATAGTGCAAGGAACTACACTTCAACAAGAACCTAACCTCCGCACATCCTGGACATGAAAAAAAGAATGAATCAAACAACCTGCACAAAGAAAAAGAAGAGCTTTGAACAAGGCATGTGTATAAAGATGAAAAAGCCCTAAAAAAGAAAACCCAAAAGAAACAGAAAAAAGCATTACCCTTAATTGACTTAATGTAGATAAAGCAATAACTTTTTTTAAATCTCTTTCAAACACTGCCCTAAACCCAGAAAGAACTATAGTTAAAAGAGAAATTAGCTGCAAGAAAAAAACAACATTTTCGTACAGAAAAATAAACTCTCAAAAACGGATAATTAAAAAAACTCCAGCGGTAACCAAAGTAGAAGAATGAACTAGAGCAGAAACTGGAGTAGGTGCTGCCATTGCAGCAGGTAACCAACTACAGAAAGGAAACTGAGCTCTTTTAGTCATTCCAGCTATAACTAAGCATAACCCTACAGAACTCCCTATATAGAAATCACTTAAAAACAAAAAATTCCAAGAGCCAAGGGAAATTAATCATCCAATACTCAACAAAATTATTACATCCCCCACACGATTTATTAAAACAGTTACTATCCCAGAAACTAAGGACTTAAAATTTTGATAATAAACAACTAAACAAAAAGAAATTAAACCTAATCCATCTCACCCCAAAAGCAAACTGATCAAATTAGGAATAAAGATCAAAAAAATTATAGATGCCACAAAAAGAACCACTAACCAAGAAAACCGAAAAACATACTGATCTCCATATATATAATAATAAGAAAACCAAATAACTCTAAAAGAAATACAAAAAACAACTAAACAAAAAGATAAAGAAACCCAATCAATTAGAATTGAAAAACAAACATCGAAACCTAAACAACATAGAATTTGCCAATCAATTAGTAGAGACCTGCAATCCCAAATAAAGAAAACAAAAACAAAAAAAAATAAAAAAAACAAATATAAAATAAAAAAAGAAATAAAAAGAGAAATTCTTAAATTTTTTCAAAAAAACATTATAGTAAACAAAAAGTATCTTAGGCACCACAAACCTACATTTTTCATAAACTATTACTATTTAAACAAAAAAAAGGTCTAAAAAGAAAAAAGAAAAAAATAAAGGAAAAGAATGGGGAAAACAAATTAGAAACAGCCAAACCCCAGAGAAAGAAAAAAATCCTCTACCATCCATCACCCTCCCGTGATTGAAAGACAAAAAAAGATAAAGCCTGTACGCGCCAACAAAAAATCTCATTATACCTAAAAAAAGGAAGAAAAAAAAACTCGAACCTATAACACTTATAAAAATTAATAGTTCAGATGCCAAATTTAAGCTTGGCGGAGCGGCCATATTCCCACTACAAAACAAGAACCATCAAAAAGCTAAAGACGGATACACGGTCATTATCCCCTTTACAACAAAAATTCTTCGGGAGCCTAAAAGGTCGTACCCTAAACTAGCTAGGACAAAGAGACAAGAAGAACATAAACCATGACCAATTATTATTATCAAAGCACCAGTTCCTCCCAAAGAAGAGCCAGAGAATAAACCCGAAAACAAAATAGCTATATGCCCTACAGAAGAATAAGCCACTAATCTTTTTAAATCAATCTGCCGCAAACACACAATTCTGGTAACAACTCCTCCTCATAAAACAAAAGAAACAATATAATACCTTAAACACGGAAATAAATAACCATAGATAAAAAAAACTCGATACAGCCCATACCCTCCAAGTTTCAAAAGGACACCAGCAGGAATCATAGAACCTGAAATTGGTGCTTCAACATGCGCTTTAGGAAGTCATAAATGTACCCCATATACAGGGAGCTTAACCATAAAAGCTAAAATTCTCACAAAAAACAAAAAAAAAAAACACAAAATTATCAAACAACATAAAAATTTCCAACTGAAAAAGTATAAAAAAGAACCCGATTTTTTAAAAAAAAACAACAACACCCCCAAAAAGGGCAAAGAAGCAAAAACAGTGTATATTATCATATAAACACCGGCTTGAAGACGCTCAGGCTGATACCCTCAACCTACAATAATAAACAAAGTGGGCAACAACCTAATCTCAAAAAACAAAAAAAACAAAAAGAAATTAGAAGACCTAAAACAGAAAACAAGGAACAAACACAACAACATGACAAAAAAATTAAAATACTTAGAGAAAAAGTTTGTAATGTAGAGACGAACCCTAGATATATACATTAAATAACAAATAAAAAAGGTTAATGAAATTAATATTCTTCTAACTGAATCAACAAAAAAAAAGCCATAGAGGGATCCTCAACCGTAATCGAAGAAAAAAAAAAAAAAAAAAAAAAAAAAAAAAGACAACTGATTATTTTCCCTCATCGAAAATTCAAGAAAGACACATAAATTATTATTAAAAAAAAAGAAAATATTACACCTAACATTCGTACAAACTAACAACACTAAAAAAATCACTACCATGAGAACGAATTAAACTTACTAAAAGACCCAACCCTAACGCAGCTTCACATGACGCAAAAGAAAGAAGCACAAAAACTAAAAAACTTTCATCTATCCAACCATAAACACTCAAAGAACAGAAAAACAGACCTAACACTATAAATTCTAAACATAAAAGACTTATCATATAATGAAAACGCTGAATAAAAAAAACAAACATTCTAACTAAAACAGTAAGCACTCCTAAAAAAAAAGTTCCAAAAAAAAAAGTAAAATTCATAAGGCTTAAAAGCTTTAAAGAAGCAGCGGTCTTGTAAACCGAAGATTGGAAAATCCCTTAAGCCTAAACTACTAAGCAGTAATTAATGCTTTAATTTTTGCTTTCAAAACAAAATCCTTCTCATAGGTAATAGTCTTAAAAAAGTAAATAATCTCAAAAAAAACGAAAAAACGGATTTCCTAGAAAATAAGAAAAATAAAAAATTGAAAGAATTTGTCCGTACAAAACATAAGGTGCTTCAACAGGACATCTGCCAATCCAAGTTAACAAGATAAAAACACTAACAAAAGATCAAAATAAACTTTGACCAACAGGATAGAACACTTCCCCACAAAATTTAGAAGAAAACAAAAAAGGTACTAAAAATAAAACAAGAATTGACATAAGTAGAGCAACAACCCCACCAAGCTTATTAGGAATAGCTCGAAGAATTGCGTAAGCAAACAAAAAGTACCATTCAGGCTGAATATGAACAGGCGTAACAAGGGGATTTGCTGGAATAAAATTTTCAGGGTCTCCTAACACAGAAGGAAAAATTAAAACAAAGAAACAGAGAAGAAATAAAACTAAAATTACACCAAACAAGTCTTTGAAAGAAAAGTAAGGATGAAAAGAAACCCCATCTCCAAAAGAAACAACACCTAGCGGATTATTAGCTCCAACTTCATGAAGGAAAACAAGATGAACAATTGTTAACCCTAAAATCAAAAATGGCACTAAAAAATGTAAAGCAAAAAACCGAGTTAAGGTAGCGTTATCAACCGCAAATCCTCCTCAAATCCATTCTACTAAAATTCCTCCAACATAAGGGACAGCAGAAAAAAAATTAGTAATAACTGTAGCTCCTCAAAAAGACATCTGACCTCAAGGTAAAACATACCCTAAAAAAGCTGTGGCCATAACTAAAATAAACAATAAAACACCAACATTTCACCCATGAAAAGATTTATATGAACCATAATATAACCCACGTCCAATATGTAAATAAAGAAAAATAAAAAAAAAAGAAGCACCATTAGCATGAATAAATCGAAGAAGCCAACCATAATTAACATCTCGAATTAAATGAGAAACAGAAAAAAAAGCTAAATCTACGTGAGCAATATAATGTATAGCTAAAAACAAACCTGTTAGAATTTGAACAACTAAACATAACCCTAAAAGAGAACCAAAATTTCACCAAGAAGAAAGATTTAAAGGAGTAGGGTAATCAACCAATGCATTATTCCCTAACCTTAAAATAGGATGCACCTTACGAATTGGACTAAACATAAAACAAAAAAAAAGGACGAAGAGCTCCCACTTGAAAAAAACAAATTTTTGCCACTCTGATTAATCCTACAAATAAAATAATAGATAAAGCTAAATAAATAAAAAAATTTTCATACCTAAAAAAGGAAAAAGAAAAATCAAAAAAAACTTGATTAACCTCTCCGGAAGGTAAACAAAAAATTATAAAAAAAAAAATCACAAAAAAAAAGTTAAAATTTAAAGAAAAAACAAAATTAGGAATCAACACTAACACATAACCAAAAAGAACAAGCATCCCACCAATATAAATCAAAAATAAAGAAAGAGAAAACCAAGAAGAAAGAAAAGAAAAAACTACAACCCTTAAAAAAAAACTATAAACAAGGAGAAAAAATCCCATACTTAAAGGTTGCTGAACTACTAAGACTAAACTTAAAATTAAAAAAAGAATTATTTCCAATAAAGTTAATATCATACAAAAAGTAGTTTAAAAAAAACACTAACTTTGGGAGTTAGAATTCAAAAAATTTTGCTTTTTGAACCTCAAAAGAGGAAAAATCCGTTAAAAGAGCTACAATCTTTTGCTTAAACCTCAGCCATCTTTCGGATAATTAAACCCCTCAACAAACAGCGATCGAAAAAAAAAAAAAAAACAAACTAAATGGTAAAAACCCTTTTCAAGTCAACAACATTAACCGATCATAACGCATTCGAGGAAACCTCCCTCGAACTCACAAAATAAAAAAAGAAATCAGACCTGAAAAGAAGATACAAACAAAAAAAAAACCTAATCCTCCGAAAAACAAAATAGAAGAAAAAACACCTATAACCAAAATCCTCCCATACTCCGCCAAAAAAAGAAGAGCAAACGATCCTCCTCCATACTCAATATTAAATCCAGAAACTAATTCAGACTCCCCTTCAGCAAAATCAAAAGGAGCACGATTAGTCTCAGCTAGAACAGTAATAAGCCAAACAACAAAAATTGGCCTTAACAAAAAAAAATTAAAAAAAAGAAAGTTCTGAATTTCTCCATAATAGAAAAACCTGAATCTCCCAACAACAATTAAACAGCTAAAAAGGGTCAACACTATTCTTACTTCATAAGAGATAGTTTGAGCCACAGCGCGTAAAGCTCCTAATAACGCATATTTAGAGTTAGAAGACCACCCAGCAAAAAGTGTAGAATAAACACTTAACCTTGAAACACATAGGAAAAGAAAAACACCAAAAAAAGAAAAAATAAAACTTCTTTTCCAAACTGGAATTAGAAATCAAAGCAAAAGAGTAAGAAATAAACTAAAAATAGGAGAAAACATAAAAAAAAGGTAATTTATTGACAATAATTGAACCCGTTCTTTACTAAACAGTTTAATAGCATCGGCAAAAGGTTGAAAGAGTCCCATATACCCTACTTTGTTAGGTCCTTTTCGAAGCTGAATATACCCCAAAACTTTTCGCTCTAATAAAGTAAAAAAAGCTACAGCCAACAAAAGACAAACATCGTTAATTAAAATAGAAATAAAACAAGTCACTAATAAAGAGACTTCGTCTATATTTAGAGCTTAAATCTAAGGCACTATTCTGCCACTTTATTAATTAAAATCTACAACGTATGGAAACCCATATTTCTTGCTCCTAAAACAAGCACAATATTCTGCCAACGAAGCATAAAAAAGCCAATCCAATCCTTTCGTACTAGGAGACTTAATAAAATAATGAAGATAGAAACCAACCTGGCTCACGCCGGTCTGAACTCAGACTCACGTAAAGTTTTAAAGGTCGAACAGACCTACCTTGTTAGCGGCTGCACCAAAAGGAAACTATAAGTCAACATCGAGGTCGCAATCTTTTTTTTTAATAAGAACTCACAAAAAAAATTACGCTGTTATCCCTTTGGTAGTTTATTCTGTTTATCAATAACTTTGGATCAAAATTCATAAGGAAGATCCATCTTTTCCTTGGTCGCCCCAACCAAATTAATCGAATTTAAAAAAAAAAAGATTAATAAAACTCAAAAGGGTCTTCTTGTCCTACATTTAAATTTTAGCTTCTTCACTAAAAAAGCAAATTTTATTTATTTCCTTAATAAAGCAAGAATCTTGTTATTCCATTCATTCCAGCCCCCAATTATGAGGCAAATGATTATGCTACCTTTGCACGGTCAAATTACCGCGGCTATTTATAAACATCATTGAGCAGAAATCATCTTTCATAAAAAACCAAAAGACTATGTTTTTGAAAACAGTCAGACTCTTTATTGCCGAGTTCATAAAGAAAAAAAAAACAATATGCTAATTTAAGCATTATTTATTTTAACAAGAAAATTCTTAAAGAGTCTCAAAAAAATAAAAACAACGAAAAAACTAAATAAGTTATAACACATTATTAAATTAAAAAAACTTTCATTCTTAAATTTTAATCTACTGAAAATGTTATTTATAAAAAGAAAGCTTACCCTTCTTTTAAAACTCTAAGAAGATTCAAAAGACAACTAGCTATAAGAAAAGAACGAAACATCTCATTACAACTTAAAAGTAAAAAGAAATTATTGAAATAATTTGCTCTTAGTTCTAAAAACATCTTCTAAGTAACCTTTTTCTTTCTAGAAAAAAAATAAAAAAATTCCTTTGCTTAACCATGATACAAAAGGTAAAATATTTAACCTATTCTTTAAAAAAATTTTAATTCCCTTACGGAACTGGAAAAAAAAAGTTAAAACTATAAAAAAACTTTATTTTGGTTAATTATTATAAATAAAAAACGAATTTTCAAGGGAGGAAAAAATCTTCTCTTCTTTTCAACGTAAACGAAAAACATCATAAATGCTTTCCCTTGAAACTAGCAGCAATTTCCATTACCACTACTATGTTACGACTTATCTTTCTTATCAGAAAGAGCGACGGGCGATTTGTGCACACTTCAAACCAATTTCAAAAATATTTTCTAAAAATTTTTACTATCAAGTCCAGTTTCAAAAAAATTTTTCATTTTTAATCCAAAAAATAAAAAATGTAGCTCATCTCTTCCTCTTTATAAGCTGCACTTTGACTTGACGTAAAAGAATTAAACTTTTCAGCCAACTATAAAATTCTAAAAAGTAAGCTGACGACAGAAGTATACAAACATAATAAAAGAGGTAAGATAAAACGAGGATTATCGATTACAGGACAAGCTCCCCTGAAAGGATATAAAGAACCGCCAAGCTTTTTAGGTTTTTAAAAAGAATAATACCTAGGATAAAAATTTCAAAAATAAAATAATGGGGTATCTAATCCCAGTCTCAAAAAAAATTTTAAAGCTAAAGAATTTAACTCAAAAAAGAAAAAAAATAAAATTCTCATTTTACCGAAAAACAAAAATTTATCTTTCAACTCATATAACAAAACTTAATTTTACCCAAAAATTTTAACTAGAAGAAAATGTCTAACCGCAGCAGCTGGCACAAAATTAGCTTCTCCTATATTTCTTTGTCTAAATCTAAAAATATTTAAATGATTAATACTTATTACTGAAGCTACATCTATCCCTTTTAGGAAAATTAAAGAAATGAGAACGCATAAACTCTCATGTAATAAAAAGAAAAAGCTAAAAAATTTCCAAAGCCAAAAATAATAAAAGAGAATACTCATTTTTGAGGTATGAACCCAACAGCTTAAATTTAGCTTATTTTATCAAATCTTAATAAAAACTATTCTTTTTAATCTGCAATTAAATGTTGTCTATCAACTATAAGACCAAACAGAATGTTCATCTGAATAAAGCACTAAAAGCAAACAAAAAATGTAACCTTGCACTAAACAAATTCCAAACTCAAAAAGAAAATAAAATCTTTCAACAGAGAACAAAAAGAGACCTGAAACCAAATTTATATTTAACACAGCACCAACTAAATATGTGCCCAACAAACCAGTAACGATGTGCCCCGCTCCTATGTTAGCAGCTAAACGAACTGATAAAGTGATAGGACGCACACAGACACTGACAGTCTCAACTAAGACTAAGAAGGGATTAAGCCCAGAAGGTGCACCAGAAGGAAGAAAATGCGAAAAAAACCCAATAGGATTCCAAAACAATCTAGAAAGCAATAATCTTAATCAAATAGGCACAGCTAAAGAAAAAGTAATAACTAAATGTCTAGTTCTCCTGAAAACATAGGGCACAAGACCAAGAAAGTTGCAAAAAACTAGAAAGAAAAAAAAAATAACTACAAAGAAAGAAAATCCACGAATACTTCCACCAATACTTCGAGAAGACTGCTCTCATAAGTAATTAATTAAAATAGAAAAAGCATTAGATAAGCGCGTTCCCCCAACCCAAAAAACCCTAATTAAACAAAAAAAAAATAAGCAAAAAAACCAAACAAAATAAACGCCAACTAAATTTCCATTTTGCTCGTCAAAAGAAGAAAAAATATCCCTAAGCATAACAAATATTATCATTTTCAAACAAATCTTCTAGAATCTTTTAATTGTTTACTAAAATTTTTATCAAGAGTAAAATAATAAAACGTCTTCACCATTCATCAAAACCCAACGAGCAAAAAAACTAAGAACAAGCAAAAAATCACAGGAATAAAAAATCAACTCAGGGGAGAAATTTGAGGCACCAAAAAGCACTAAAACATTAGCATCTTGAACATGACAAGCTCATATTTTTATAAACTAACTTTTTAAGCTCCTACACTTTTAACCCAAGAAACAAAATCAGAAACCCTCACAGACTCAACAACAATCGGCATAAAAGAATGATTAGCACCACAAATCTCAGAGCATTGTCCATAAAAAACACCACTACGCGAACAAAAGAATCTCAACTGATTTAATCGACCAGGTACAGCATCAGCCTTTACTCCGAGTGAAGGAACAGTTCAAGAATGGAGAACATCAGCTGCAGTCACCAACACACGAACATCCACTGAAAAAGGAACAACAACTCGGTGATCCACTTCCAACAATCGGTAGTCTCCAGAAGAAAGATCCTCGGAAGCCAACATGTAAGAATCATACTCAACATCAATAAAATCAGAATACTCATAAGATCAGTATCACTGATGCCCTACAACTTTTAATCTTAAAACACTATCATTAATTTCATCCAACAAATAAAGAAGACGCAAAGAAGGTAAAGCTAAAAAAACTAATACAACACCGGGTAACACAGTCCAAACGGCTTCTACTTCCTGATATTCAAGCAAATAACGACCACTAAATTTTCCAGTAATCAACGAAAAAGATATAAACCCAACTAACCTTATAATCAGTACAATTACTATTATTGCATGATCATGAAAAAAAATTAACTGCTCCATCAAAGGCGAAGAAGCATCCTGTAATCCTCAACTAGACCAAAACGTCATATTATAATTGTAAATAATTTAAATAACCCTAAAAAAAAGAAAAAAGTAATCTAAAAAAAACAACCTAAAAAAAGAGACCAAAGAAACGCAGAAAATACTAAGAAAAATTTTCTTAGTAGCAAATCTAAAACTAAAAGCAGAAAAAAGAAAAAAAAAACAAGAAAAAAAAAGACCAATATAGAAATAAAGCCTAAACAAAGAGCCAACAATAAGAACACACAAACATAAAAAAGATAATAAAGAAGAGTTTAACACTATAAACGCTAATAATTTAGAAAAAAAACCAAAGAAGGGAGGAAACCCTGAAACAGTTATCAAACAAATAAAAAAAACAAAGCAAACAAAAAAAGAAGAAAAAAAAACTTGAGATACACGACAATAATCTAAAACTCACAAAAATAAAATTATTACTGCTCTACTAAACAAATAAATAAAAAAATAAACAAAACCGTATAAAGAAGACACACAAAACAAACAAAAAAATCAACCTGCATGAGAAACAGATGAAAAAGCCAAAATAGCTCGCACTCTAGTTTGCCCAACTCCTCTAATTCCCCCAACCAAAGAAGAAAAACAAGAAAACATTAAAAAAATAAAACCACTCGAGAAAAAGGAAGAAAAAATAAAAACAGGAGCTACTTTCTGCCAAGTAGAAAGCAAAAAAACACCAAATCATCTAGACCCAGAAAAAACGCCAGGCACTCATCAATGGAAAGGGAAAACCCCGACTTTTAAAAACAACCTAAAGAAGAAAATAAAAAACAGAAAACTTAAAGATCTGAAAAAAAAAGAATCTTGGAAAAGACCCCCTAAGAGAACACCAACACTTCCAAAAGACTGAATTAAAAAGTATTTAACTACTCTTTCTACACCTATGAACCTAGAAAAGTGAATTAAAATAGGTAGAAAGCAAAGCATATTTAATTCTAAACCTCCTCAAACCCCAAATCAAGAGCTTCTAGAAATCCTTACAAGGGATCCCAGAAAAATTAAAAAAGACATTGAAAAGAAAAAAGGAAAAAACACAAAAACAAGAATAGTATCACCTACTCAAATCACAGTTAGCAGCCATAACTTCATTAATAGTTGTTTCTTTTTTTTTTTTTTTTTTTTAAAAAAAATAAGCAGCCCCTCTTCTTCTTCATCAAGAAGAAAAAAATAACTTTGACAACTACAATTTTTTTTAAAGCAATCAAGATTTGATAATTTTAATACCATTTAGAGCTTTGAAAACTCTCAGTTTCACTTTAACTTAAAATCTTTTAAAACAGACTATAAAAAAAAAAATTAAATCATCACCACAGATCCTGTCTCTCTCTCATTGTGAAAATCTGCAGGTAAACGGTTATCCCACTCTAAAACAGTTCCTAAATGAGAAGAGCACACTACTCCTCGTTGTGAAATAAAACTTTCTCAAACAATAAATATAAAATAAAGAACAGCCACAAAAGAAACTAAAGACCCTGCAGAGGAAACAACATTTCATTTTATAAAAACATCAGGGTAATCGGAATAACGACGAGGCATCCCTCCCAAACCTAAAAAGTGTTGAGGAAAAAAGGTCAAATTTACACCTAAAAACATAATAAAAAAATGAGATTTAGCTCAACGAGTGTTAAGGGTTAAACCAGTAATTAATGGAAATCAATAATTGAAACCACCAAATAGAGCAAAAACGGCCCCCATAGATAACACATAATGAAAATGAGCTACAACATAATAAGTATCATGAAGCACAATATCAATCCTAGAATTTGCAAGTATAATCCCAGTAAGCCCTCCTACAGTAAAAAGAAAAATAAATCCTAAAGCTCAAAGCATAGGAGCTTCATATTTAACGAAAGAACCGTGAATTGTAGCTAACCAGCTGAAAACCTTAATTCCAGTAGGAACAGCAATAATTATAGTTGCAGCTGTAAAATAAGCTCGAGTGTCGACATCTATCCCCACGACAAACATATGGTGAGCTCAAACAACAAATCCAAGCAAACCAATTGCTAGTATAGCATAGATTATTCCTAAATGACCAAAAGCCTCTTTTTTAACTGAATAGTGGTTAACAATATGAGAAATCATTCCAAATCCAGGCAGGATCAAAATATAAACCTCAGGATGTCCAAAAAATCAAAATAAATGTTGATACAAAATAGGGTCTCCTCCACCGGCTGGGTCAAAAAAAGAAGTATTAAAATTTCGATCAGTTAGAAGTATCGTAATAGCACCAGCTAAAACAGGAAGAGATAAAAGTAATAAAATAGCAGTAATCTTTACAGATCAAACAAAAAGAGAAAGTCGCTCAAATTGCATTCCATTTCAACGCATGTTTACAATTGTAGTAATAAAATTAATAGCCCCTAAAATAGAAGAAACTCCAGCTAAATGTAAAGAAAAAATAGCTAGGTCTACTGAACCTCCAGCGTGAGCAACATTACTTGACAAAGGAGGGTAAACAGTTCAACCAGTACCAGCTCCGCTTTCCACAGCCCCAGAAGACAAAAGCAACACAAGAGCAGGCGGAAGCAGCCAGAATCTCATATTATTTATCCGAGGAAAAGCTATGTCAGGAGCACCTAACATTAAAGGAACTAACCAATTTCCAAAACCACCAATTATTACAGGTATAACCAGAAAAAAAATTATGACAAAAGCATGAGCGGTAACAATAACGTTATATAGTTGATCATCACCTAGAAGGGCGCCCGGCTGCCCGAGCTCAGCTCGAATAAGTAAACTTAAAGCAGTACCAACCAAACCAGACCAAACTCCAAATAAAAAATACAAAGAACCAATATCTTTATGATTTGTAGAAAAAAATCATCGCAT